AGCTATCCCGACCAGTACCCTGCATCATCCTAGCAGAGTACTTGTATCTATGTAAACGAAAAGAACTAAAAAATAAAGTCTTAACAAATTGGATCTAGTCCCCTTTCATTTCTTAGATTTTTCAAAAAGAAAACTTTCTTTGTAAATGTAAAGATAATGATATGAACTGTGAATATTTAAATGAATTCTTAAATAAGGGAGATTCCTTGAACATATATGTTCATTTGTGCAGGTGTATCGTATCTATACAAAGAAAAACAAAGAAAATTGGATTGGAATTGGAAGAAAATAGGAGGATTTCTATTCGGATCCATTTGTAAAAGAACAGAGTGAATGAAATTAGAAAGATATTTAATTTTGTTTGAACTGAACAACTGAGAAAAAAATAGGATGAGAGTAAAGAAAGAGTGAGGAATTAAAATGGGCTTTTTCTTGGGGATAGAGGGACTTGAACCCTCACGATTTTTCAATTCGACGGATTTTCCTCTTACTCTAAATTTCATTGTTGTCGGTATTGACATGTAAAATGGGACTCTCTCTTTATTCTCGTCCGATTCATCTTCATCTTCAAAAAATCTATCAAACTCTGGAATGACTCATTTGATCACTTAATATTTGAATTGTATTCTTTTTTCAACTTCAATTATAATTGAAATTTTTCATAGTTTATCATTCTAATTTATATAGAATATAAAGAAGAATATAAGATAGAGGGTTTCTCTATATATCCTTATCTTATACTCATACTAATACTCATATCCTAATAGTAGATGAGATAATAGTAATATAAAGAAAGAAGAAAGAAATGTGATTAATCGCTTGCTATGTAAGTATGTATACGTACGTATTAGGTATATAAGGTCATCCTTTCTGTCATTTTAATCTTTTATTTTTATATTTGATAGAAGTATTTTAGCTACTAATATAACGTAGTAAATTTCATTCGTTAGAACAACTTCCATTGAGTCTCTGCACCTATCCCTTTTTATTCTCATTTTGTATTTTTTCTCAAAACAAAGATTTGGCTCAGGATTGCCCATTTTTAGTTCCAGGGTTTCTCTGAATTTGGAAGTTACCACTTAGCAGGTTTCCATACCAAGGCTCAATCCAATCAAGTCCGTAGCGTCTACCAATTTCGCCATATCCCCCTTCCTTTGCTTTGAGACTTTAAGACAAGGATCCAGTTGTAATTCCATCCACCTCTTTCGTTGATCTTGGCACTGTTGAATTAATTAGGTAATGATTCCTATATTGAAAAAGTGTATGCTGCTATTTTATTTTTATGCCCACCCTCTATTCATTCTATCATTTCATCTTTCTTGGATGAACCCTATTCTATTATTAATTTATCCACAATTCAATATGGATAGATATATCCCACATATATCTATGCCTTTCCTAATCCTTACTTTTGACAATACTATTTAAAATAGTGGAACGGCCAATATTCCTTCTTCGTCCTATTGTGTATAATTCTATAATCCAAATTTTTAGAAGTTTTAGTCATTGATTTCCATTATTCGAATAGAAATCAATAGAATATGATTCTCTTTTCACTATTTATATAATTTCTATATTAGGATATAGATAGTTTCGTTACTTGAAATTTCGATTTCAAGTTTTAAAGTCTTGTTTTCTAGTTCCACGATTAGAATTATACAATTCTAATCGTAATAAATGAATTATTTATAATAGTATGAATAGTATTAGTATATAGTATTGAAGATTGAATTTCAGATTCTATTTGATTTCTTGTATTGATTTCATATTCATAATAGCAAGAATTCCATTTTGAATTCTTGCTATTATGAATATGAAATTCTAAAAAAAAAAATAGAATATAGAATCTAATTCTTAATTTTTTTTAAGGAATATTTCAATTGAAAATTCTTTTTTAATATTCTATCGAATATTTTTATTTGAATTTCCTCTTTTTTCTTTCATATATATTATATATGAAATTGGATTTCTATTTAGATATCAAATTTATCTAGATCTAAAGAATTTTATTTTCTATTTCTAAAATAGAAAAAATTGAAATAATCAAGAAATGAAAAAAAAAAAAAAGAAGAAGAATCGCTAGGTAATAGCTAAGATCCGAAGTTTCCTGTATTGCTCTTATATCCGCCCGCTTAGCTCAGAGGTTAGAGCATCGCATTTGTAATGCGATGGTCATCGGTTCGATTCCGATAGCCGGCTCTTTCCATGATTGAAAATCTCTACTTTCGCTTTCTCTAAATGCCGGGTCACCAATCTATGTCTTAACTTGAATTTCCTATATATATACAAAAATACGAATATTTATAAAATTTAGTTTATTCTGTTTTGTAGTACTTCATTAGATTGAGTTTTGTTTTGCTGATCCTTTAGTTCAGTCTGAATTTATATTTCATTGTTAAAGGAAAGTTAATTAAAAAGGAGCCTTTATATGTCCCGTTACCGAGGACCTCGTTTCAAAAAAATACGCCGGCTGGGGGCTTTACCGGGACTCACTAGTAAA